AATTTCTGCTTTGTTATTCCCATCATCCGGTAACCACAGGATGATCCACAAGAAAGGTGGCAGGATTCGAACCTATGGCCGGCCCGCCCCTGACCCGCTGGGTTGGGTGGCCGGGTTAGCACCCCTCGTCGCCTCTGTACCCAAAACAGATGCGCTGCGCTACCCAGCGCGTAACCTTGTCCCCCCTACCCCTCTTCTGGTTATGCCATTACCAATCGCGGGTAACCCCCGGGCCGGCCGCCCCTGACCTAATAAGAACGATTATCCTTATGACCAAACAAGGAGCAGCTTACTTACTTCTCGAGCGATAGTTCCACGATCCCGACAAGAGATTTTGAGGATGTCATGCCTGAGTGTCGAAGACCCTTACACCGAGAAGGCCGGTGGACCATAAGATAGAGCTGGAACCGGAGGCTTTGCGCCCGAAAATTGCCCCCCGAACTATCAGAGCTAAGGAAGCAACTCAAGGAGCTGATCGATGCCGCATCTTCTGGTCTTGGTTCCTTTCGGACGTGCGGGCGGATCCTATTTTCTTCCTTCTTTTGTTCTGGTTCCCGTGCGTGTAGGAGGTCTTTTTTTAGCGTTGGGTTTGTTATCAAGGCAAGGGGAGTGTGCTTTTGCGCTCTTTCTACGGCCCGTTATGCTTTTCCCGGCTCGGCATGCTTGCTTTAACTCTATCGACAGCATTTTTGGTGTCCAGACCAGTAGCAGCAGCAGCGTCGGTTAAGGCTCGTTCCGAAAGAGATATATGTGGAGCGGTTCCAGTCCCTCTTTGGAGGGACTTACGCCAGCTTCGGTCAGCAGAGTTACCCTCCACTCAGCCATGTAAAACACGATTTCGTATACCCCTAATTCTGAAATTTTTGTGACTTTTTGGGGCTCCTCGTGGAAAGCTTTGCGGTTAATAATAAGTAATCCAATCTTCCTCACGCTCTTTAGTTCATCTCGGTAGAACAAGGAAAAAGCCTATGTGGTGGGTTCGACTCCCACAGGAGCGCACATTAATTACCGATCAGCTGCTTTTCATTAAAGGAAGCGCATTCTTTTAGAACCTTTGACCAGCGGGTCGGTCGCCTGTCCTCCCCCCGTAGAAGCTAGTGCCTAGAAGTGGACTTCCGCGCCGACGATTCCGCCGGTCCCGGAAAAACCGGGGTATCCAGGCGAGGCTTCTTTTTTATTGAATAAGAAAGGAGCTCGCCTAGATCCAAGTCTCCCCAATCCCAGTGCGGCGGGTCGGGCCAATCAAATTCCAGATTGAAGTCCGGTCGGCGACACCCGCTGCCCGACCTTTGCCAATCCCATCGTGGCTCTTTCGGCCAGTAGGGGTCAAAGTCCCAATCTTCCAAGTCAGGGAAACCACTATACCTTTTTGGGAAGTCGTGTACAACCGAAGGGCCAGCCTCATTATCATTTGCCCGGCCCCTCTCTAGGGGGATTCAATCAGAACGCTAGAACCATAATCTTTCCTAGGAACAGCTTCTACGACGGTAGGCGTAAGGGCATGATTAGTTTAACAAATCTCACTGCACACTTTCTATATATCTGTCTTCATTATCGGCTGCGTGCTATCGTAGATAGAGCAATGGGAGGTTACACAATTCCGAATCCACTATTACAGTAATTTTTTTTTTCTTTATCCATGGGCAATGAGTTTCTAATGTATTGGGCGCCCTATTTATATACATTATTTTCGTATTAGCTTATCCGTTGCTCTGATCCGTCTGTCGTTCCTCTGTAGCATGCGGTCGAACCTACTTTAAAGATCCTGTGCAGCCCCAAACGCTGCTATGGCCTTCTTGCCGTGAAAGTGAGGAGAGCTTATAAGCAGCATAGCCTCGAACCAGGATTGAGAGTTTTTCTTCATCATCAGCAGCTTCTATACCCACCTAAGATGGAAAAGACAATGTTCGAACCCGGGGATCTTTGATCCTCCGCCCAATCTTGACTATAACTTTGGTAGTGACAGACTAGCCCGTATAAGGTACAACCTAAGACGGAACTGAACTATTTTCATCTCGATGTATTTTTTGTTTTAAGTTCGCCAAGGCGAATTCACCCGCTTTCCCGCTGTTGCAGAAAAGGAGGATGCTCTAACTGAGAATTCAAGGAAGACTTGTTCCAACGCCCATTTCTTGCTAATGATGTGATGATAGAAGCACTCTCTCTCCTTTTTCTGTTTAGCCATGACGGACACCTTTATGTATGTAATTTTGAGACACCAAAAAGGAACAGAGGCTCAATCTAGATTTGTCACAACTACCAACCACCTCGAATTAAACCCAAGACCCTCTTCTAGAGCTGTCGGAACTAAAAGAAAGAGAAAGGCGGCTCTTCAATTACCGGGGTACATCTTCATTCGCGATTCATGATAGATCAAGGGACTGACATAAACATACACAAGCGGACTAGCTTAGTCTTCTTTCTTTACTTAATTTTTCCTTATACGGTCAACACAATCTGAATTGTTCAGAGCCACTTTATAACGATTGAATTTTTCATGCTTGACTAGTACCACAGTCTATGCGTTGCCTTTTATCGAGAGAAAGACCAACCATCAATCACGAGATTTCTTGTTCTGATGTCTAAAACGTGCCAATTAAACTACTAGCAAGCGCTCGGATTCTTCTGATGTGCAACATTCTACATAGGAAAGTTTCTCCCTTAACAGGGGTGTCGTAAGACGCCTCTTTCTACCCATCCGCCCAAGTAAGATAGTTCAATCACTTTATTTGATAAGCAATAAGCCTTTTGCTACAGCTCCGGAGCTGCCAGCTATAACATATTACACCTACCTATACCTATTAGTTAACGGACGCTTTCACACCGTTGGTTGCTACTATTCATTTCATACTCGACGAGACTATCCTATTGCCGGTGTCGTAAACGAAGACGAAGCACGATCTTATTTATTTTAGACTTCCTTCAGCTTTCGACCTTCCCTAGGTAGATATCCATAAAGCAGCTTTTTCAACTTAAGTGAATAGATCCGTTATTTCCTATTGTAGTGGTTCCCTAGTTATCCATGTCATTTTCTTCGAAAGAATGTGTCCTGAAGCCATCGCAACTTACCAGACAAAGCCAAGACGAACCCCTCGGCAAAAGCAAGGAGCATCGCGATACGCACAAGAATTTCAATAAAATTAGCTCAGATGTATCCTTTCTTTCAAGTGCGGCTCTATGCAAAGGTTATTAAGCCACCTATGTTATGGGGTTTAGTGATCGACTCTTCTAGCAATCGTTTTGATAGAGCAAGGCTTCGGAGGGACAAGATTGATGAAGTTAGGAAGACGGGTGCCTTGTGGTGAATGGAACGAGGTAACTATTCAGAAATACGATATCTCCGCGACTCGGGGAGCGGCTGCTCCAACAGAAGGGCGAGCCTTTTTAGCTATGATTATACTCGTGATTTTAGCTATATTATGTGCTTGTGATTCTAACCACGACTATCCTTGCAGAGTGGGACTCCTTGCGTGTCGGTGAAGAAAGAACGGGCGGCGGTGAAGAAGGGAGCATACGCAGGGAAGAGGGAGCAGAGATTCTTTCTCGAATTTGATTATATACAATCATTCTTCGTCTGCCCCGCGGCATCGGTTAAGAATCGAGTATGAGTATTCAGTATAGATAGATACCCTGGTAACTGGTGGACAGAAATAGCGGCAACTCCTCTTTTGCTTGCGAAGACATCTGGTTGGTTTAGTCTGATAATGGCCAGAGAGCCGCTCGCTGTGATTAACCAATTATTGAAGACTAATCCGTGTCCCCAGCAATAAAAAGATTGAGGATCACTTTTCTTTTTAGGTTTATAGTGTGTCAGTTTCAAACTCTGAGATCTTTGACCACTAACATCCTCCCGCTGACGCGGGAAAAGACTTCGATTATCTCATCCGTTCGGGACGGGACGGAAGCCCCTACTAGATCCACAAAGGCTGGAGCTTAGGACTGAAACCTAGGGATTCTCGCGATTACCATAATATAATGTATGGTATGCTATTAAATCTCGGTGTAGCACCTACGTTCGGCCTTTACTTCTAACCATCTGGTTTCTTTTTCTAGCTGCGCCCCGGGTTGAAGAAAGGTAAAAAATGCCCCTATCAAGATAAAGTGGTCAACGCATGCTAATTCAGCAGGTTCGAGACCATCATACAAGGGGATCAAGAAAATAAAACAAGAAGCGCCCCGGGCGACTGACAAGTGAAGAAGTCCCGTTTGGCATGAATCGATTCCCAGCAGGGGCAATCATCCGAACAACTCCTGATTCTATTGATTCGGACCAGCGGATCTGTTTCATACGAAAATAAAAATCTTCATAAATGGGATAGTTCATCAAGCCACTAATATCTCGGGAGTTTGCTCTCCGATGAAACCCCTTCCGCTTGCTAAGCTCAAGAAAGACGCTTCCCAACTCAACCCACTCTACTCTTAAAAAATAGCTCAAACTTTCTCTTTGAAAATAATGTCCGAGAACTTTTCTTAAGTCAACTATTGGATATTCAGCAGCTACATCCTTAGAATGGAGTTCCGAATAACAAACAAACTATGAAGTGCTTCTAAACGGGGTGGAAAGAAACAACACCTTCTGATCAATGAAAGATCCTTTGAATATTGAGTGAGACTCCATTTCTTATTAATTAATATAATAAATATAATAAACCCCGTCCGGAATAGAAGAAGGGAGCTATCCTCAAAGAAGAGAGTTGGAGGTTCCGGTTGGTTTGGTTCCATTCAGAATGGGTTTTGCTGGTTATTTCTAGTTGGTCATGGAAATGCCGCGGGGGGTTATGGCGACACGAGTGCCAGGGAGTAGAAGAGCAGCGAAAGTAGTACTACAATAGACGTAGTGGCTGTACCAGCTTAATTGATAGTAATCTTTTATTGCATGATCCCGTTCCCCTTGGGGAGTCTCAAATAATTGTATATTGAATATTCACCTTTATAGGATATTATAATTATATTGTCCCGGCGCTTACGGGCTTATTGGATTAGATCAAATTCATTAAGTTACACGGAATATGGCAGCCGTAGATAAGCAAGCTGGGGTTGACCACATCTGTCGAAGTAAAGAAGACAGTCAATCCCAATCGATGAGAACGAAGTATTTGATTCTTCGACAAGACGGGGGATCTAGTAGCTGCTTAATCTATGTCAGTAGGTCTCGATACCTTATTTTCAGGTAAAGTCCATCGGTGGAGAATCAGGTTCCTATCCCACTCGTCGGTTTATCTATTTATGATTGAGCTAACTGACTGAAACCTTTCCACTGCGGCCGGGTGGGACCTAGACGGCCGGTGGATCAACGGTGAGCCGTTCAACCAGGGGTCTATCCATAGTTTTGTGTCAGTTCCCGTTCCAATGAAGTAAGAGATCCCCTCAAGGACTATCGATTTGGCCGCCGCTATTGATCTCCAGTCGAAGGAGGCAGGTGGTTTAACTGTAGCCGCTAGCGGTGATTCCTGTGGACCAGTCCAGCCTGTTAAGGGAGAGGACTCTGTGGGCAGGAACTACTATGTTATCTCGTTTTCTGAATTCGCATTAGAGACAGACGGTGCACTCTTTCGAGGAACAATTGAAGAGAAAAATGCATTGGTGGAAAATCTTTTAATATCTCACGACGGCACGGATCCTATATACGGAGATATCCAAAACTTCTATATTCTATGTTATTAACAAATCGATGAGATCAACAAGGGATAGGGGAGTACATAAAACTCCTTCCATGCCAGCTTCTAAGCACGAGAATGGCTTATAAGGGAAAGGTGCTTCTTGGAATGCCCGTATGCTCCAGATGAATGGACGAGTAAGAGACCCGTACAAGCACAATCTTCGGTGAAAGCTATAGGCCGGTCTCCGTGCGCGGCGTACTCTGAGGTTTGTCTTGCTTGAATACTTCGAAAAGTCAAGGCAGTAGAACTGGCGACAGAATTTCGGTAGGTCGAATAGATACATATAGACAGGTTGGTTGATCGAGGAGTCACAAAGAGAGTGAAGTTAATGGCTAACGCGGGGAACCTTTGCTCCTAGGGACTCGCAGGTGACGACGACAGGATACTGTTTGTCCAGAGTTGGGAGACTACTACCGGGAAAGCGCACTTAGGAGCGGCGGATATACCACAGGAGGGGTTCGTCATGCTCCTAGCGCGAAAGCGCTAGCACCCGGGGTAAGAGTGGGCGGACCACGCTTGAGAAAGCGTGTTCCTTGGGCTCAGTGTCTGCCTTAGTAGGAGGAGGGGAAGATAGGTGATAGCAAGTCGGTGGTAGGCCGCTTGTTTAAGGAATGCCCAAATAGAGTCTACGGGTGGATTCTCATTTCATGGAAAAGTAGGTGGGGGAATTCTCGATATTATCCCGTTCGATTTAAGCAATGATAATGCCGTTTTGTGAAATGTATTATTCCGTAGTTAAATATCCCTTTGGCGTCTGGGTTTCGGTGGTAGACCGACACAGGTGAACTCTCCCGGCAAGAACGTACGCTAAACTTTTTGCTTTCACTATTTCACCCAAGAGAGCGCTCCGACCGAGTAATGTAGGACAACCTCCGCACTCCGGCGCTACCTTATACACGGGTCAATCCCACGAGCTATCCATTCGCTTCATCTGTCCTTAGGAACATGGATTTGAATTTCCCTCTAGTACATCCTTTCTACTGCTACAGGTTCGCTACTCGATTCATTTGCTTCCCACTTTCAGTACAACAACCTGGATCGATTCACTAAACAACAAAAGAAAACTGGTCTTTCAAGTTGAATCTATCTATGACATTATGAAGGAATATTACTATTCGACTCACCACGGCTATCACAACGATCCGTCGGTCCCTCAATTCACTCCACCACCAGCCTAAAAGAGCCCCTAATGAAGAAAAAAAACGAAAATGACGGGATAGGATGCCCAAACAAAGCCATTTTAAAGCAAAAACCGCTCTAAAGGGGTTCAATTCACCGCGAAAAAGAAGGAAAAAGGCTCAACTACTTACAAATCTCTTTTTTTTCTCTTTTTTAGCCCCCTCTTACCTGGTCGAATGGTTTCGTCAGCTCGAGTCTTCGATAGTCAGGAGAGCGTGACAACAGCATTTCCCAAAATACCTGATCTTTGAGACATATCTATCCCTATTCCATGCCTTCGGCTCGTTCAGTGCATAAATAACTCTTCTTTTCCTCTCCCGGTGGTCGAGAATATTACATATTACCATCTCCCTTAGGTCTCGAAGTCCACTGAGGAAAACGCACCTTGAATGAAATGAACAATTGGGACATCTTATTCATCTGTGAGACAGACCAATCCCTATTTCAAATCCCTATTGAACAAAAGTCCTATTTCTTCTTTAACTTGAATCGACATATGGACTCCTCATCAGGGGTCGAAACTACGTCAATGAAATTCCACTAAGTGAGAGCATCGACATGTGATTAAAGTTCCTCCCCAGCTATGCAGCACGAACCTGTATTTGACCAGGAGGTGGAATTAGAGTTGTTATTCAATGGTGCAACTTGCATTTTTGACATAAGTAAAGGACCGGTCTCTACCAGTTCTCGTTGAGACAGGTTAGAATGCAAGTCTTCTTTTTTCTTAACCTGACATAAATTGATTGGTGGAATGATGCTGGACTTACAAATGAAGATTTAATAAAAATAGGTTTTTGTTTAATATGGCTTAGGAATAAGGATAATTTTTTTATTGAAGATTTTTTAAATGCTGGTTCACCATGATTGCTCCACTGTAAAATAAAGTATAAATTTATATAGACGAATCTGGTGGTTCCACTTGTTCAGCGGGGGGGAGACCTGGTAGGAAGAGCGGTACGCACTCCATGTTCCTAAGTCAAGACCCAGCCCCAGGAAAGATGGAATATTGAATGAATCTACTTTCTTTGTTGTAGAAGGGTCTCGTCAGCATTCGCTTCCTCTCCCTTTCCCTTTGGTCTAGCAACAACAATACAAAACAAGATCAATATCTCTCAACTACCGGCTACCTCTCCCTTTTAGGATTCACGGCATTCCTACCTTTGGGTGGCTTACTGCCGTAGTTGGAGCGAGTCACAGTTCCGATTCCATTTGAACGAGCATTCCTACCAATTCCATTTGGAGGGGTAGATCCTGTCGATTAACTCGGTCCAGCAGCTGTTCCGGGTCCAGCACCGACATCAGTAGCACTACCATGAGTTGACTAAGCGAATGTTGCACCAGTAGACCAGATCGAGATCAAAATCCATACCCACTTCTTCTGGATTGGATCCAACAAGAGCATCTAAGGCAGCTTTAAGGTAGGTAAGGGAGAGAAAAGATCTCAATAAAACTACTGTCCCACCGGCGAGTACAAGCTTACTTGCCCAGTCCCACCAGGTGTACAACTCAAAGACGCTCCTAGGCACGAGCCTAAACTACCTAAGCAGTCTTACAATTGTGTAAGTCTAAGTTGTATCACTTCACTTACCTCAGTCTCACCAAAACGATAACTACCCTGTCCCACCGGAGTGCTGTTTAAAGCCCCGGACCAAAACTTCATTAAATGAGATGTACCTTATTCACCTGAATATGAGGATTAACTCTTTACTACCCACTATGAGTATAAATTAGGGACAGTCTCCTGAACATGAGACTAAACTATTTACTTTTGGCCTGCATGAGTATAAACTATGAACGGCAAACTCCTGGCCGGCATGAGTATACAGTGTTTACGGCAAAACAACATCAAAAAGCCCTTTTTTCCTCATAAGCCAGGAGTAGATTCACAATTTGTCCCATTCAAGATGAAAGAGCAGATTAACCACGTCCTACCGGGTGTAAGCAAATAACTCCTAAGCAAGAGTGTAAAAGGCAAAATCAAACCATGGAATTCATGCATATATAATACCAAAAAATAAAACCAAGTTTATAGGTATGTCCTATCGGCATAAAGAAAGTAAAATAAAAACTATGAAGATGTCCAAGGCAGACAAAGCAAGAAAGCTCAAAGCCCAACTGTCTCAACGGACTTTTGCAGCCCCAGAATCTTCTCCCTATAAACATAAAGGGAAGATGCTGCACGTTCATACTCATGCTCGGCAAGAACGACCCTCATCGACAAGCTTTCTATGTCCTATGCAGCGGATTCCATCTGCGACTCTAGCTCGGACTCTTTGTCATTACACTCATCCAGCTTTTCCATAAGAGATGAAGCTTAGTTCCGCAAACCCGACAGCTTCCTTTCCAACTCAATGATCTGCTCCTGCAAAGATGAGTGGGCGGTCTTCAGATCCTTGCGTACAGCGTGGCATGCATCAAGCAAGTTCATCTTTTCCTCCAAGGTCTTCTCAAGTTCTTTAGCTTGAGCTACTACCTCTGCCACGATGACGTTCTTCTTCTCCTAGATCACATCCGGATCGAACTTCTTCCGCTTTGCCTCAAACTCAACACTTGCAATGAACAAAGCACGACTCCGCTTAGAGAATGGCGACGGATCAAAGCCCAGTGACTCAAAAAAGACCTCATCGGCAACTGTAGCCGAAAGTTCTACTAGAGCACACTCTCGGAGACTGCTAATCAAAGAATTACCCATCTCATTCACAAATATCTAAAGACTGGAGCCAAGCATCTAACCCAGCACTATCGATTTGCTAGCCACGGCATCACCAGTCAAAGAACCCTGATTGCCTTATTCAAGTATTAAGGGAAAATCAGACCAAACATAAAGTATACAAGTCTTGACCTGATAAGGACAAGACTTCTAACCTGCTGAAGTGGGACTTAGAGGTTCTTGGATACAGACATCTCTACGTCGTTCTTTGAAGTATCAAGAAGAACTACGTCTGAAGAAGTGGTCGGTGATACTGGATCTAATCTGGTCACTGGAAGAGAAATTCCACTCCTAAACCACGGATGTTTTTTCATCTTTGTCTGTTTCCCAGGGATTTTGATAGCACAACCTTAATTCCACTCTGGGAGGGCACAACTTTAAGAAAACTTCTCCCCCTATGGGCCAAAGCATTAAAAAGGGTGATTTCTGGTAAAAAGAAGCACGGCTGTCAAGATAATAAGGCGCGATCGACTGTTACTATCTTGGACATTCGGTACCCTCGCTGGGTCTCGCAAGGCTATTTCCTCTGCCCCCTTGTTCTAGCTTTTCCCTATCAACAGTAATGCTTACCCACTTGTAATCCACCTTACGCACAAGTAAAGCTAAAGATCATCACCCTTTCTTGTTTGTGAGTAGGTGGTACGGAGGCCCAATGAATGAGGATGGCGGGTGGGAAAAGATAACGAAAAAAAGGCTGAAGAATAAGCCCATTCTAACTATTCTAATCTAAAGGAAGACTCTGAAAGGAAGGTTTGAGGGGAGAGCAGGCTCGACCAGCCTTCGTTCCCTGTTGTGAGCCTCACTAGCGCTCTGAACCATCTGTTTTTTTGGGGGGGCTACCTTCTTCTTGGTTCCTTCCCGAGGGGTAATTCAGTCGTAGAGGTCGTAGACCATAACGCTCCTTAAAAGAGGGACCTGCTTCCTTAGCGCCTACCCCAAGCCCACACCTAGCTCACACCTTATTAGAACTGAAGGAAGTTGCTCCACAAAGAAGGCTTCGCGGCTCTCCCAGCTCGCATTTCCTAATGTGGTTGGTTTTATTTATTTACCCTGTTGGGTTACTGGGGTTGATGACCTAGCAACGAGCTAAGGGTAAGGGTTCTGATGCGAAGCTTTCTCGGTTGCCCTAAGTTGATAGATGTTCCTCCATTACATCATTAGATCGAATGGGAAAACTCATATGTAAAGGTGGACTTCCGATAGACGCGATAAAGATGTTAATAAAAGCATCTGTACCGGGATGCAGATATACCGATGGTTAGACGGCTAGCGAACATCCTATAAAAGAAGTTTATTTCATGAGGCTAACTCGTAGCGTTCCCGCCGCTGCGTTAGAGAGAACTGGGAACTCCCGAGTGTACACAAAACACAGGTCAGTAGGAGAAGGCGAAGATCTCATGCCTTGCTTGCTCTAATCTTCCCCACTCACCTACCCAAAAGAGGAATGCTTGGACCTATTCCTGATGGTGTGATTCGAGTTTCGCTTCTGTCGATCCTCTGTTTATAGATCATTTCACTACACAAAATGTAGTTTACCAAGTCCCCCTCAAGGGGAGCTGAAACGTAGCTTTCTGCTCAATTCTGTCTAAAACTTTATCTTTCAATACCAGACTCCTTATTTCCAACTTCCGATCTGGACAAGAGAAAGGCGACTACTAGGCAAAAGACCTCTTTTTCCTCATTGCTAGTGCTAGATTGAGCGTAGTTCTGTTTTGCTTCGCCTATTGAGAGACCAATAAAGAGCATTTTCCCTGGGTCAGATGAACAAAAAAGGAACTCTCTCTACCATTCCTGGTGACTAACCCTTGAAGTCATACAGAGACCGGGGAAGAGGTTGGTCTAGAAGCTTCATCTCCGACCTGTGCTATCCATTCTAGTGCGCCTAGGACTGTGTTGACTGAAGCTTTCAAACTCCTAGTGAGTGGAGAAGGAAGACATGGGCTATTATATTACTACTATGGTGACACCTATGGTACCTAATGAACCGTACTCCCAGCACAAGCTGGTGAGAGCAGGATTGAATGCACCTGTCTCGTATGCTATACCCACCGCCCCTACTTAGCTCTGCTTTTTGTGCTTAGCTTCCTTCCCTCGTAGCGCGCGGCGGAGCGCTCTTTCTCAGGGCTCACCGCTTGCTTCTTATGACCTCACTTGTCACCATCAGGCTCAAGTGCTAGCTCAAAGTAGGAACCGTCCCCGCACATCCGAAGCGAGTGATCTTGCTAAACCCTTAGTTGCGCCCCCTTGGCTAAAAGTTTGCTACTGCATGCGGCCTACTTCTGCTTTAACTACTAAAAAAGTGTTTGAGTGTATGAGGGGTGGCAATAGTGCTTCGTTTTAGTGCTGCTTTAGTGAAGGCAATTGAGCCGCTACAATTGTTGCGATAGTCGGGCAGCAAGCGCTGGTCCTAGCCCGGCAGCAGCCCTTTTCTCATCCTTTCTGGGACCATTCCGCAGTGCCTGAGAAGGTCGAGAAACTCTAATTGCGAAGTTCGTTCTCGATTAGTCATGCGCGGAGGGAGAGAACGGTGCAATTGCCCCAGACCAAGTCTCATCTCCTATCCCAAGGGGCTTCACACTCTGGGAGTTCCTTCTACTTGACCAGCTTATTCGTATTTTAATTTCCAAATTCAGATTAGGCTTTATGCCTATAATGACGGGTAAGCGTAAATCAACCTATCGTATCGACGAGTAACTCTGTTTTAGACTCCCATTGCCCTTCGAAAAGGTAAACGTCTTTGATCTTTCTGTAAGTCAACGTGTTTGTGATATCACTCATACAGGCCGTGTGGTTAAAAGCCGTACTTTAATATGAAGGTCTCTGATCCCGAGCCATGATGCGGGGATCTACTAACCAATGCAACCGGTAGGGGTTTTGTAGAACGATAGGTTACCATCTTCCTTCAGTCTTTCGTTTGTCTTCCAGGTATCTTTGTGCGTAAAGTTTTGGTTGGTAGGGTCCTACTGAGACTCATGTGAATCAGTTGCAGTTGGTTAAGTTTATAAGGGAAGGGAGGGCTTTCGAGCAATCAGTTAAGCTCTTTCTGTATTAGTTAACGGTTAAGCGATATTTATATTAAAAAAAGATCTTATTTCCGTACTACTTGTGAGTAAGGAACTCTTAAAAGCAATAAAACGGATACGCGTTAGCCGGAGAAAGGTAGCTAGAATATATTCATCACCAGAAATCATTAAATACACTGGTATGCTGCTCATAAAGACTGTATCATAAAGACTTTTACTGTACCTGGCATGGTATAATCTACTCATAGAGGCTTCTCATAGGCACTCTAGCTTCTCTCCTTCACTTTCCGAGTCATATAGGAAGATCTCTATTGCCACCTGTGTCCCATAACGCATCTCTCCTTGCCACTCTATCTATAGCTATAGCTTGTCCGTCCCCGAACGCGGACTGTTGAAAGCAATGGTGGGCTCACTACGAGTTGAGTAAGCTTTTTGTTTAGCTTGAGGACAAGTATTGTAAGCCACTAAGTCAAGGAAGGGCTACTTAGATACTGAGATACTGCTTTTCACTCAAGAGTTGTTGCCCCTTTTCTAGTTGTGTACAGTAGTACGATAAGGAAGATTATTAGTGAGGCAGTCTATAAACTCTTACTATTCCTTATCCGTCTTAAGCCCTTCTTTCTACCACATCTGGACCTAGAATAAAAATTTATTTGAGACGAGCCTTCCTCCGTAGATGGACACAAAACTATTTCCTTTACTTATTCTTATTAAGATTCTGATTGAACTGTCACTTAAGGTACTTGTCCACCAGACACATCCTTCCCTTCCCTCTCAGGGTGCTTCTTCTATCCCCTTTTCTGGCGCCCCCTCGGCCCACTGAACTTGACTTCTTTTCTTTCTTTTCTGAGCTCGAACCATGAGCCGTAGAACTGGATTTCTCCGATGAAGTTGATCCAATGAGATGAAGATGTTCCCATCCTGGTGGTTGCAAATAAAATTCCAAACGAAATCTTAAATAGCGAGTACGAGCCGGTGTTGTCGATGAACTTCTTTTTCAGTTCGACTTGAGAGAGGTGGGGAATGCGACGTTTATCCTCGCTACTACAGGAGAGGCTGATACTTGACTAAATAGATATAGATACAAAATGAGGGACTAACGGTAACGTATATAAGAGTTGGGCTTTCAGAGAGCCTCAACCTCAAAGGAATCGTCCACATGGCTACAATCACACTTGTGCTAAACAAGATGGTACTGGTGACGTATATATAGAAGTGAGTTGGCGTTTGCGGTCATAGTTGCTGTTTCTTTGAGATTGGTTTGGTGTCATTCTGGATCTACATGGATTCGTGGTACAGGAAAAGCTTGTTGATGCAGTTTAGTCGAGATTGGCATTGCCTGGGTCTTCTTTGAGCTAAGAGTCTATACTATATTATGATTGATTGCTAGAAGTAATAGAAGAGAAAGGGATAGAAATGGACTCCTGGACGAAGGATCTCCTCTTCCGCTGATAGAGCCGGGATTACGTCCTCGCTCTAAGAAGTAGGCAAGTAAACTAGCTAGCACCTCTTTTATCATAGGCATTTTGGTCAGCAGGCTACTATTTCAGATCAATTCCTAGAGTCATGCCAACAAAGCCAAATGGGTGCCACAACCCCTTCAGTAGTTGATCTTGCCATTGCTATTGATACAGATTTAGGCGGAGCAAGGGAGCCTTTTTCTATATCGGATTAGGCCGTATAATGGATCTCATTTTTTCAATAATTAGAATTTGGGGAATCATTCGAATGACTTTGAAAAGTCGACTCTAGCATAGGGCAAAAGTAAGCAAGCCCCATTTTCTTACCTAGGTTTTTGAGAAACTTCCCTCTCTACCGATCCTGAGTTCGTATGACTCACCCCTGACTTATGATTCGCATGTTCATGCTCATCTCCTCCTTTCAGTCGATTTAACTGCGTTTCCTCGGATCTCATGTTATAAGGGTTCATCCACCTACGTGCTACACCAATGATTTTTGGAAAAACCAAAAAGTATAAATAAAAAGGGATTCCTCCCCAAAAACTACAAATAAGCCAGTTCATTCCTTAGTTGGATCCGCCGAAGAGATTGGAGCAAGAACTCTTTTAACCACCTTGCTTCCCGGCATCTGCCCTGGGTAGCGATCTACTTTTGTTAAAACTCCAATCGGAAAGTCAGAACGTAGTGCTAAGGTAGTTGTTCGTACTAAGTGCCAGTGATCAGGAGCTAAGAGCACCTTAGTGATGTAACACCTTTCGGATCAATTCCTCTAGCAGCACGAGTCTCACTTTCTTTTTCTGTCGAAAGCTTTCCACGTAGGTCTGAAATAACCGTTTGTCAGGACGACTTCTCTTACGATGTTTCTTAGCATCCGAGCTAGCTGGTTTTTCCATCATCCATTGATAGCCGCATAAATGACTAGAATTTGTTTTTCTATTGGAATGTCTCGGAGTTGTAATCTTCCTATT